CTTGCTTCTATTGGACCTGGGGTTGGTCAAGGTACTGCTGCAGGCCAGGCTGTAGAAGGGATTGCGAGACAACCAGAAGCAGAAGGAAAAATACGAGGTACTTTATTGCTTAGTCTTGCTTTTATGGAAGCTTTAACAATTTATGGGCTGGTTGTGGCATTAGCACTTTTATTTGCAAATCCTTTTGTTTAATCCTAAAAATGCATATATATATTTATTTCCTTGGATTTGCAGCTCTTGCTCTTTTCGAATTCTATTCAGATTTCAATTTCTTATTCGTTGGGGCAACAACCCATGGGAGGGGCTTATTTGAGGAGGAGGAATTAGCACACCAATTCGCTTTCTTCCTTTATCCTCTTAGTCCAATGGAACTTTTTTTTTAGGAAGTATTGCAACAAACGAAATATTTCGCAATTCACGTACGACCCGATACCTAATTCTAATAAGTATCATTCTTATTGGAAATTTCCAATTGAAAAAAAAATAAATTTATAAATCAATATATATATAATATATATTTTTACTTTAATTTAATATATTTTTACTTTAATTTATATTATTTATTTATTATTTAGTAGTAGTATTTAGAAAAATAATAGAATCAAAATAAAATATATATATATATATATATAGAAAAATATATATAGATAATTAGTCTATCTATAAGAAAGAGGAGATCATATGAAAAATGTAACCGATCCTTTCCTTTTCTTGGGTTTTTGGCCGTCCGCCGGGAGTTTCGGGTTAAATACTGATATTTTAGCAACCAATCCAATAAATCTAAGTGTAGTGCTTGGTGTATTGATTTTCTTTGGAAAGGGAGTGTGTGCGAGTTGTTTATTTCAAGAATAGGTTGGATCCAACCAACTACACTTTTTTCGTTATAACTAGGAAAAAGTGCACGATTCCGCGAATTACTTCTGAATAAATTAAGAAATCATATTTTTAGAACCATAGCATTTCGTGATTCATTGGTAAATCTACTTTGATTCTCTAACAACCAATAATGGGGGAACATTAATAGGGTTAAAGCGAAACTGTTTGAAGTACAGATACAGCACGGTACTCTTTCTACTACTATGTTAATAAGAAATGGTTTCAAAAAGAAGAGTTGGAATTTTTTTTTTTCGATATAAAACGCTCATGTCGATAAAAAAATGATTTGAATACTTTTTGAAAAAATTGGATAAAATGGAGATTTAATTCCCCCTTTATCTATCCAATTTTTTATCCAATGCTGAATCAATGACCTATGTATAAAGTAAGAGGAATTCTTTGGATTTGAAGAAAAAAAAAAGAAACAACTTTGCTGACAATTATTTGTTTGGTCAGAAGAGTCCTCCAAATATTATATTCAAATATTATATTCTTGGATTAGTGATCAGTTTCAATTATTATTATTATTTTTTTGATATGAATAGAGAAGAGAGGACAGGCTCATTACATAAAAAAGATATGGGAATTCCTATACGTAATTGAAGTGATTGAGCGTGAGAGCCAAATGAATCAAAAGATTCATGTTTGGTTCGGGAAGGGATCGTGGAAGTTTTGAAATGAATGGAAAGATAATCTACTTTCATTAAGTGATTTATTAGATAATCGAAAACAGAGAATTTTGAAGACTATTCGAAATTCAGAAGAACTACGCGGGGGGGCCCTGGAACAGTTGGAAAAAGCTAGGGACCGCTTGCGGAAAATCGAAATGGAAGCAGATCAGTTTCGAGTGAATGGATACTCTGAAATAGAACGAGAAAAGTTAAACTTGATTAATTCAACTTATAAGACTTTGGAACAATTAGAACATTACAAAAACGAAACTATTCATTTTGAACAACAAAGAGCAATTAACCAAGTTCGACAACGGGTTTTCCAACAAGCTTTACAAGGAGCTCTAGGAACTCTGAATAGTTGTTTGAATAACGAGTTACATTTACGTACCATTAATACTAATATTGGCATGTTTGGAACGATGAAAGAAATAACGGGTTAGTCCTTCTATTGCAGGCATTATTTTTTTCTTTCAAACAAAAAATAAAGAATTAAGAAATACTCATGGTAACCATTCGAGCAGATGAGATTAGTAATATTATCCGTGAACGTATTGAACAATATAATAGAGAAGTCAAGATTTTAAATACCGGTACCGTACTTCAAGTAGGCGATGGCATTGCTCGTATTTATGGTCTTGATGAAGTAATGGCAGGTGAATTAGTAGAATTTGAAGAAGGTACGATAGGCATTGCACTGAATTTGGAATCAAATAATGTAGGTGTTGTATTAATGGGTGACGGGTTGATGATACAAGAGGGCAGTTCTGTAAAAGCAACAGGACGAATTGCTCAAATACCGGTAAGTGAGGCTTTTTTGGGGCGTGTTCTAAATGCCCTGGCTAAACCTATTGATGGTCGAGGTGAAATTTCAGCTTCTGAATATCGTTTAATTGAATCTCCTGCTCCGGGTATTATTTCGAGACGTTCTGTATATGAGCCTCTTCAAACAG